AGAAGAAAATATATAGAATCTATCTAGAAATAATCTAGATAGAAAGAGAATTAAAGAAAAAAAAAATTTCCCCTTGACAGTAATATATGTTATATATGTAAATCCTAGATGCGAAAAGAAGCAGAATTCATCCAGGAAAGGGAACATATATGCATATCAAAGAAGAATAGGTGCACAACACAAATAAAAACAAATCAAATAAAATATACACTATATGTTATATGTATATGGTCCTTTTAAAATTTAAAAAGATAGAGAAATGAAATACACTAACTCATGATTCTTATTCATCCTTTGTGAAAAAGGATTGGTTGGCTCGTTGAATTGAAAATTTACTCATTCAACATTCAATTAAGTAAAAATTGAAAATAAAGGATTCAATTGGGTGGTACCATACCAACTCAACTGAACGTTAACTCCCCTTTTGGAATTAACCGATCACCTTTCTATCGGATATTGATTTTTAATTCAATTCAGTACTTTTCAAAAACGAATTTCGACATATTTCACTCTTTTTATTATTTATTATTATTATGAGAAGAAATCCTACTACTTCGGATACTGTGGTTTCCACACTTGAAGAAAAAAACCGAGGGCGTATCGCTCAAATTATTGGCCCAGTGCTCGATGTAACTTTTCCACCGGGAAAGATGCCTAATATTTATAATGCTTTGGTAATTCAGGGTCAAGATAGTATCGGCCAACAAATTAATGTAACTTGTGAGGTACAACAATTATTAGGAAATAATCGAGTTAGAGCTGTAGCTATGAGTGCCACAGATGGTCTGATGAGAGGAATGGAGGTGATTGACACGGGAGCTCCTCTAAGTGTTCCAGTCGGCGGGACTACTCTTGGACGAATTTTCAATGTTCTTGGAGAACCTGTTGATAATTTAGGTCCTGTCGATACTCGAACAACATCTCCTATTCATAGATCTGCACCCACCTTCATACAGTTAGATACGAAATTATCAATCTTTGAAACAGGGATTAAAGTGGTAGATCTTTTAGCCCCCTATCGCCGCGGAGGAAAAATTGGACTTTTTGGGGGGGCAGGAGTGGGTAAAACGGTACTCATCATGGAATTGATCAACAACATTGCCAAAGCTCATGGGGGAGTATCCGTATTTGGTGGAGTAGGTGAACGTACTCGTGAAGGAAATGATCTTTACCTGGAAATGAAAGAATCCGGGGTGATTAATGAAAAGAATCTTGCGGAATCCAAAGTGGCTCTAGTCTATGGTCAAATGAATGAACCGCCGGGAGCTCGTATGAGAGTTGGCTTAACTGCCCTAACCATGGCAGAATATTTCCGGGATGTTAATGAGCAAGACGTACTTCTATTCATAGACAATATCTTTCGTTTCGTTCAAGCAGGGTCAGAAGTATCTGCCTTATTGGGTAGAATGCCTTCCGCAGTGGGTTATCAACCTACCCTTAGTACAGAAATGGGTTCTTTGCAAGAAAGAATTACTTCTACCAAAGAAGGATCTATAACATCGATCCAAGCAGTTTATGTACCCGCAGATGATTTGACGGACCCTGCTCCTGCCACGACATTTGCACATTTAGATGCTACTACTGTATTATCAAGAGGATTAGCTGCTAAAGGTATTTATCCAGCAGTAGATCCCTTAGATTCAACGTCAACTATGTTACAACCTCGGATCGTTGGCGAAGAACATTATGAAATTGCGCAAAGAGTTAAGCAAACTTCACAACGTTACAAAGAACTTCAGGACATTATAGCTATCCTTGGGTTGGACGAATTATCCGAAGAAGATCGTTTAACTGTAGCAAGAGCACGAAAGATTGAGCGTTTCTTATCACAACCTTTCTTTGTGGCAGAAGTCTTTACTGGTTCCCCAGGTAAATATGTTGGGCTTACAGAAACAATTAGGGGGTTTCAACTCATCCTTTCCGGAGAATTAGACGGTCTTCCAGAACAGGCCTTTTATTTGGTGGGTAACATTGATGAAGCTACCGCGAAAGCTATGAACTTAGAAGAGGAGAGCAAATTAAAGAAATGACCTTAAATCTTTGTGTACTGACTCCTAATCGAATTATTTGGGATTCCGAAGTGAAAGAAATTATTTTATCTACTAATAGTGGACAAATTGGCGTATTACCAAACCATGCTCCCATTGCCACGGCTGTAGATATAGGTCTTTTGAGAATACGACTAAATGACCAATGGTTAACGGCGGCTCTTATGGGCGGTTTCGCTAGAATAAGCAATAATGAGATCACCATTTTAGGAAATGATGCAGAAATTAGTACTGACATTGATCCACAAGAAGCTCAACAAACTCTTGAAATAGCTGAAGCTAATTTGAGTAGAGCTGAGGGTAAGAGACAAGCAATTGAGGCGAATCTAGCTCTCAGACGAGCTAGGACACGAGTAGAGGCTGTCAATGTGATTTCCTACTAGGAACTACATTCAATCAAAAAGAAAAAAAAAATCAAAAGAATTCTTTATTTTTATTAAATACTAAACACTACATTTTACATTTTGATTCCACAAATTGAACACAATTCAGTCTAATCTGATGATAGAACGAAAAAGGGAGGATGGGCAGAAAAACTTATTAGATACCATTGAATCCGGTATCTAATAAGTTCTACCTACTATTGGATTTGAACCAATGACTCCTGCCGTATGAAAGCAATACTCTAACCACTGAGTTAAGTAGGCCATTTATCACCAAAAAAAGTCTTCATCACATCACTTCGTGTGATTGTGATTATAGGTAAAATATGCTCTCTAAGCAATACCAATCTTTTACCAGTAAATGGAGTTATCGTGCGGTATTATGGGATACCCTTCTTGACAAGAAATTGTCTCTATGTTAAATATAGTTATGACAAGGGCTATAGCTCAGTTAGGTAGAGCACCTCGTTTACACGTGCGCCAATGCTTTTCAAAGCAGTCCATTATGGAATGACCATAATTGATCTTTTTGAGAATTCGCAGTCTTACTCCATAAATTCGAAAGAACAAGAAAAAAATAGCCTGACCAATTTTTGGTTCGATAGATACGATCGAAGTGCGAATTCCGGTACCAAATCAAATAGAACCTGCTATTGATTTGATAAGGTAAATGCCCCATTCAATTCCAGGCATAATGAGTATAAATAAAAGTCTCAAAAGAACCTCTTTTCGTCCTATGAACTTTTAGGTGTATGAAGTCTCATATTTGACTCTTGCAGCGGAACGATAGAGACTCCATTTCACTTAAGGTTAAAATAGGCCGAAGGCAGACCTAAATCAAGGTCGCTCTTCTTTGAAACACTTTGGTATTGCTCCTAAATCAGGATACAAATAATGAATCAGAGCACATGGAACCATCTCATTATCTTATTCTTTTCTGGAAAGAAAAATATGGTGGACTAACTGATCTTTACATCAGTTGATGAAAGAGCCCAATGTAAAAAAATGCATGTTGAGTCTTTGAAACAGTTAGAATCATTTCAATAATAAGAAGTTTGATCTGTTTTACCGAGAAGGTCTACGGTTCAAGTCCGTATAGCCCTAATAGCCCTAATAGATTTACATTTTTTTTTTTTATACGATATTACTTACTAAGATTACACTAGATTAACAAGAATCTAATCCATTTCACTAGATTCAATACTATACTATATGACTATATGAAATAGTAAGTAAAATAAGAAGACTATAAAGAAAATACTATAGTGATACAGTGATACTTATAGTAAAATTAGTAAAATTCAATTAATTCCGAATTCAACTGAAAATAAAATAGTAAATTCAATTACTTCAAGTATTCTATTAAATAAAGTATCTTAATTTCTATTTGATTATTCTATCTATATTTTTAATTTAAATTTCTATTATTATTATATTATTATTTAATTATTATTTATTATAGTTTAGTTTATTTATCTATTTTCTATATTCTTTCTATATTCTATAATAGATGTATTTTATTTAGAAGTATATTATTATAATATATTAAGTATAATAAGTATAAGATTTAAGTATAAGATATAAGAAATTAAGTATAAGAATATAAGAAAGAGATCTTTTTTTTTTCTTTTGTTTAAGATCATGCTAGATCTACACATATGTAAATAGAATCGAAAAAGAAAAAAAAAAAGCGGATTACATTAGATGAATTTTGAAACAAGACATGTCCTACAGCAAAGAAACTCTCAGTGGTTTGCTTTGATTTGATCAAAAGAAATTATTTTTCACCTACGAAGTTCTGGATGAATTGACAATTCCAATGAAATAATTTAGCTTATTCCACAATCTTAGGAGTACCTTTATGTTTCTGCTTTACGAATATGATATTTTCTGGGCATTTCTAATAATATCAAGTATTATTCCTATCTTGGCATTTGCCATTTCTGGAATTTTAGCCCCAATTAGGGAAGGGCCAGAAAAGCTTTCTAGTTATGAATCAGGTATAGAACCCATGGGGGATGCTTGGGTACAATTCCGAATTCGCTATTACATGTTTGCTCTAGTTTTTGTTGTTTTTGATGTTGAAACAGTCTTTCTTTATCCATGGGCAATCAGTTTTGATGTATTAGGTATATCTGTATTTATAGAGGCTTTCATTTTCGTGCTTATCCTAATTGTGGGTTCAGTTTATGCATGGCGAAAAGGAGCGTTGGAATGGTCTTAACTAAATATTTATACAATCAAAATAAAAAGGAAGGAAAGGATGACATTGAGACAGTTATGAATTTAATTGAGTTTCCATTACTTAACCAAACAACCCCAAATTCAATTATTTCAACTACATTGAATGATCTTTCGAATTGGTCAAGACTCTCCAGTTTATGGCCGCTTCTCTATGGTACCAGTTGTTGTTTTATTGAATTTGCTTCATTAATAGGTTCGCGATTCGACTTTGATCGTTACGGGTTGGTGCCAAGATCGAGTCCAAGACAAGCAGACCTCATTTTAACAGCCGGAACTGTAACAATGAAAATGGCTCCTTCTTTAGTAAGATTATATGAGCAAATGCCTGAACCAAAATATGTCATTGCTATTGCTATGGGAGCCTGTACTATTACGGGGGGGATGTTCAGTACTGATTCCTATAGTACTGTTCGTGGAGTCGATAAACTAATTCCTGTGGATGTCTATTTGCCAGGCTGTCCGCCTAAGCCAGAGGCAATTATAGATGCTATAACGAAACTTCGTAAGAAGATATCCCGCAAAATTTTTGAAGATATAACTGTGTCTCAACAGAAAAATCGATGTTTTACTACTATTAATCTAATTAATCACAAGTTTTATCTTCGACACAGTACTCATACTGGAAATTACGATCAAGGATTACTCTATCAATCGCCATCCACTTCAGAGATACCCTTTGGATTTGAAAAAATTTTCAAATCCAAAAGGTCAGTATCTTCCTACGAATTAGTGAATCAGGCAGGGTTCCTTTGTGCAGAATAAGAAGGAGCGGGTCAATCTTTAACAATTTCATTGTCAATGTGAAATATTCATACAAAAAAAATGTGGGAGAGATGAAGAAGATGCAGGTTCGTTTATCTGATTGGCTAGTCAAGCATGAACTAATTCATAGATCTTTAGGCTTTGATTGCCGAGGAATAGAAACTTTACAAATAAAAAACGAGGATTGGGACTCCATTGCTGTCATTTCATATGTATATGGTTACAATTATTTACGCTCCCAGTGTGCCTATGATGTAGCACCGGGCGGATTTTTAGCTAGTGTGTATCACCTTACGAAAATAGGGTATAGTATAGAGAAACCAGAAGAGGTATGCATAAAAGTATTTGCTCCCAGGAGTAATCCTCGAACCCCGTCAGTTTTTTGGATTTGGAGAAGTGTTGATTTTCAGGAACGGGAATCTTATGATATGTTGGGAATTTCTTATGACAATCATCCTCGCCTTAAACGTATCTTGATGCCTGAAAGTTGTATGGGCTGGCCCTTACGTAAAGACTATATTACCCCCAATTTCTATGAAATACAAGATGCTCATTAAATGATAAGAAACTTCTTTTTACTTATATGATATATGATTATGATACGACACGACTTCAGATTTCATTTCAATCAAAGAACATTTTGACATTCCCCTTTAGATGAAACGGAGTAACTGGACTTTCATTCGTATTATGAATGGGCTAAAAAAAAAAAACACAAATGAAAAAAAAAAAGTAAAGAATATGTATCCCGATCCGTCTCAATGGATTTCATTTGTATGAGGTAGGAATATCTATAATCTATAATTATTCATTATTAACGTGTCAGGAACCAGATTTGAACTGGTGACACGAGGATTTTCAGTCCTCTGCTCTACCAACTGAGCTATCCCGACCATTTCTTCTGCACCATCCTACAAGAATATTTGTATCTATGTCAATGAAAAGAACTAAAAAAATCTTAACAAATTGGACCTAGCCCCTGAATTTCTTAGATCTTCAAAAAGAAGACTTACTTTGGAAATGAAAAGATATGTACTGTGAAAGAGTCAATAACTCAATAACGTGGATTCCTTGAACATATATGTTCATTTGTACAGATATCGTATCTATACAAATGAAATTGGATTGGAAGAAGATAGGAGGAATCCATTGTTGAAAAAACAGAGTGAATGAAATAAGAAAGATATTGAATTTTGTTTGAACTGACCTACTGATGAAAAAAAAGTAGGAATAGGGAGGAAGTAAAATGGGCTTTTTCTTGGGGATAGAGGGACTTGAACCCTCACGATTTTTAAAATCGACGGATTTTCCTCTTACTATAAATTTCATTGTTGTCGTTATTGACATGTAAAATAGGACTCTCTCTTTATTCTCGTCCGATTCCATTTTCAAGAGTCAAAAGATCTATCAAACTCTGAAATGAATCATTTGATCAATGAATTTTCGAATTCTATTTTTTTTTTTCAATTGGAATGGCTTCACATCACAATAACTCTTCCTTTTTTCATAGATTTGTTGATCTTTATAATGATTATTTGATCTCTATCATTCTATAGAAGAATAAAAATAAAATCATATATCCTAAAAGAAGAAAATATCTTTAATAGGAATAGAATATTAGGATTTTCTGGATTTATTTGTACTTTGTATTCAAATTTCATTTGTATTCTATGTATTAGATAGAATACAAATAGGATAAGATCTAATATATGATTCAGGTTGTGATTAATCGTTTGCTATGTCAATATGTGTACGTAGGTATTAGGTATATAAATAAGGTCATCCTTTCTGTCATTTTGAAAGGGGGATTCTAGTTCCTAACGCAGCGTTAATTTTTTAGAACAGCTTCCATCGAGTCTCTGCACCTATCCCTTTTTTTTATTCTCATTTTCTCTTTTTTTTTTTGATAAAAAAAAGATTTGATTTGGCTCAGGATTGCCCATTTTTAGTTCCAGGGTTTCTCTGAATTTGGAAGTTACCACTTTAGCAGGTTTCCATACCAAGGCTCAATCCAATTAAGTCCGTAGCGTCTACCAATTTCGCCATATCCCCCCCTCTGAGACAAGGATTCTGTTGTAATTCCACCCACCTCTTTCATTGATCTTGGAACTGTCGAATTCATTAGGGAATTCTTCTATCAAATATTCTGCTATTTTCTTTTTTGTCCATCCTGTATTCTATTGGATGAACCTTATTTGTTTCAATTCGAAAACATTCTATCATCGATGTATCCACAATTCAATATGGATAGATGTATTCCACATATATCTATGCCTTTCCTCCTCCTTCATTTTGACAGCACGATCTTGAATACTAGAAGGATCAATACGATATTAACGTTTCGTTGCGTGAAATTTAGATTAGATTATAAGATTATAGTATTACTTATAAGTATAGTTTTTCTAGTTCTATTAGAATGATACCATTTGAATTCTAATAAATGAATTATTCAAATTATTCATAATATGATATGATTTGAATTTTTTGAATTTTCGTATCATAATATCATAAAATGATCATAATATGATTGAATTTCAGATTTGATTTCTTATATTGATTTTCTATGAATCTTCATATTGATGATATGATTAATATCATAAAATAATTTTTGAAATAGAAAATCAAAATTTAAAGAAAAAAAGAAATAAAAATAAATAAAATATATAAAATAAATAATAAGAATATTAATCTTGATCATAATAATAAAAAAGAAGAATCACTAGGTAATAGCTAAGATCCGGGAATTTAATGTATTCCTATACATTATTGTTATTTTAATAATATTTATGTTAGTATTAGCCTGCTTAGCTCAGAGGTTAGAGCATCGCATTTGTAATGCGATGGTCATCGGTTCGATTCCGATAGCTGGCTCTTTTTTCCTATGGATTTCTTTCGTTCCATAATTGAAAGTCTCTATTCCCCATTTTCTAAATGTTGGGTCACCGATCTATTATGTCACGGTAACTTGCAGCTATAGTTATGAATAAGAAAAGTTGCTTAGAGCAATTCGATTTCTACAGAAAAAATTGGAAAACGTAGTTTTCACCTGAACTGACTATATATATTTATTTATATAGAAAAATCCGGATATTGATAAAATTTAGTTCATTCTTTTTTGTAGTACTTCAGTAGATTGAGCTTTGCTTATCTTTTATTTTAGTATTTTAGTATTTTAGTTCATAGTTAAGTCTAAATTTAGACTTAACTATGAACTAAAATACTAAAATAAAAGATAAGCAAAAAGGGAGCTTTTATATGTCTCGTTACCGAGGACCTCGTTTCAAAAAGATACGCCGTCTGGGGGCTTTACCGGGATTAACTAGTAAAAGACCCCGATACGGAAGTGATCTTAAAACCCAATTGCGCTCTGCAAAAAAATCGCAATATCGTATTCGTTTAGAAGAGAAACAGAAATTGCGTTTTCATTATGGTTTGACAGAGCGACAATTACTTAAATATGTGTATATTGCTGGAAAAGCCAAAGGGTCAACAGGCCGGGTTTTACTACAACTCCTTGAGATGCGCTTGGATAACATCCTCTTTCGATTAGGTATGGCTTCGACTATTCCTGGAGCCAGACAATTAGTTAACCATAAACATATTTTAGTTAATGGTGGTATAGTGAATATACCAAGTTATCGTTGCAAACCCAAAGATATTATTACTACGAAAGATAAAGAAAAATCGAGAGCTCTGATTCAAAATTATCTTCGTTCATCCCCCCGCGGAGAATTGCCAAACCATTTGACTATTGATTCCTTACAATATAAAGGATTTGTAAATCAAATGATAGATAGTAAATGGATCGGGTTGAAAATAAATGAGTTGTTAGTCGTAGAATATTATTCTCGTCAGACTTGATTTTAACGAAAATAAAAAACAAGGTTCATAAAATATAATTTTGAATCCTTTCACTGAAGTAAATAGAGTACTTTGTCTTATTCACGTATTACAACTGGATCGGCAGTAGTATTCTTTTTCTTCTTTCCGATACGATATTTGTATATTACGTATAATGTATAATAATAATAGGAATGGAATTAGGGATAGAAAATCTCTATTAAATAAGGATTTTTTTTTTTTAAGAATGATGATATCAATTCTTATTTGATACATTGTGGACGATAACGTTGATGAATTAAAAGAAACGGAGAGAGAGGGATTCGAACCCTCGGTACAAATAATTCGTACAACGGATTAGCAATCCGACACTTTAGTCCACTCAGCCATCTCTCCCCTATTTTAAATGGGGAAATTTCTTATGTGATGTTAGATGTGAAGTCAAGATTAAGAAAATTTCTCATTTCTTTTTTATTTTATTGATTTTTTTAGGTTCCTTCTTCTAAGTTTGTAAGATTCTAAGATTGAGTAATCTAAAGGATTAAGGAAGAGATAAAAAAGAAATGAGAAATAAAAAAATTTAAGTATAAAATATACTATTAAAATTAAATGATATAAGAACATATACTTCATTCGTCTAATTTTTAAGACATTCGAAATTTTGACAATAGATCAAAATCTAATAACTAAGAAGAATATAGAAAAAAAAAGAAAAGTGTAAAA